TGGAATGTGTATTATCCATCTCGGGGATCTTCCAATTGAGAAGATCCATCGACCTTTATCTTCGTCTCAGGTCGATCTATTTTATTTAGTTATTCCGTTAAACCAACGATTTGTTATTGGAGCAGATAGCAACAACTATTTCATCAGACATGCGTATTTTTGTTTTGATTTTCCAATGGATTTACATCTTTCATTAATGAAATTTTTTGATGTAGTGAGTAATAGGCTCTGGTTGTTCGCTGTTCAAGAATTCTTGTTTAGGCAGTTCATACCATCCATACATAGTGTTTTGATCCAAGATTTCAATTCTTCCATGTTTCAGCAGTAGCATATTGTTCCATGGAGCTAAGGTCCAAAATTTGGAAGAAACAAGCCTTTCCACGACTCTACCACCCAGTCAATTCTGTTCCACTCCCTATTTATTTCATGGCCATATATCCTTCCGGCTAAGGAATGGGAAACCTTTCTCCTGTTACATGAATCCAATTTTCATTTCATCCGGGAAAACCCATCTTTTTCTCAACAATGTCTTTGTCATTTGATCCAATAGCCTTCCGTTAGATAGGAACAGATTTGATAAATACTGATAACTCTCGGATAGAGTATTAGAACGGAAAGATCCATTAGATAATGAACTATTGGTTCTAATCCATCTCTGGTGATGAATCAACAATTCGAAGTGCTTTTCTTGCGTATTCTTGATAAACCAGCGTTTATATATAGATGTAGGAGGATCTGTTTGGGAAGTAAGAAGCCCTTTTGACATCTCTTCATCTGCAAAGAATTCTCGATGTGAAAACACAGAGACAGGGGGCTGATCTTTGAATAGGAAAAAGAGTGGATCTGCAGGGTCCCAAATGAATTGGCTTATTCGAAAAAAGCCTTGTTCTTTGGAAGATCTATCTCGTGTCTGGTACTGCATGGTTCCACTCTGCAAGAACTCCGAATCATTCTCTTGAAGCTCATTCTCTTCATCATAAATGATCCGCTTGCCCCGAAATGACCTGGCCCAATAGGGAAATCCCAATTCATTGGGCCTTTCGATACAATAAAATAGAAAGCCCCAAGGGCGCCATATTCTAGGAGCCCAAACTATGTGATTGAATAAATCCTCTTCTATCTGTTGCGGGTCGAGGGCTCCTTCTACTTCCCCTTCTTCAAACTCCGATTCGTATTTTTGATAGAGAAATCTCTGATCAACGATAGAACAAGATCCATTTTGCATCATATCTAAAGGATTCCTTGGTTCGGGCCGAAGAAGCAATGTCACTCGATCATTATCAAACTGACTGCAATCTTTTTCTGTCCGTGAGGATCCCCCCAGAGCACCTTCTACTTCTAATAGGCCATGAACTAGATCAGAAGCATTCTCAACGAGTCCATAAGAAGTGATCCCATTTTTTTCATCAGGCCCGGGTAGAGACCAAAGGTCTTGGGCGACCGATCCGGCAGAACAACTCAAAAGATAAAGAAGTATCGTTAATTTCTTCATGCTCGTTCCAAGTTCGAAGTACCATTTGTACAAATAAGAATCCCTTTCGTTACATGATTTCTTCTTCATATAGATAGATATAGGATCTATGGGGCAATTACTTAGAAGTACATTTTGTGCAACAGCCCTTCCTATCTGATAGAAAAGGATCTCATGATCCTGAACCGATCTTACCCGGGATCGCAAATCCCAAGTTTGTCTATGAAGAGCGGATCTAATTGTATTAGTGTCTATAATTGATTTCTTCTGTGTAATACTAATCGCTAGGGCCTCATTGGTAAGTGCTACAAGATCTCGTGCATTGGAACCCATGGTTATGGACCCGAATTCATTAGTATGGAACATTTTCTTTTCCAAGTGAAATCCCTTAGTATATGAAAGATTGAAAAAGTGCTTTCGTTGTTGTGGAATAAGAAGCCTTCGTATCTTAATGCATGTATTTAATTTATTCGGAACTATTAGAGCGGGATCCACTTTTTGGGGAATATGAGTCGAAGCAATAACAAGAATATTTCTAGTGGAACATCTTTCACAATCCCTGGATAGATAGTTCACTAATAGACCGAGGGATAAGTAATTCGACTCATTCACATCCAGATCATGAATGTTTGGAATCCATATTATGCAAGGAGACATTGCTTTTGCTAATTCGAATTGAAGGGTGATAGAAAATCGGTCTATTTCCGGCATCATATCCATAGTTAGCGCATTCATCAGAGTTAGCAGCTCCAGCTCCGTATCGAGGTCAAGATCGATATCGTCACTAGCATCAATCTCGTCACTATCATCAATATTGTCACTATCATCAATATCGATATCATCAATAAGAAAACCTTTAGGCTTGTTATCCAGGAACTTGTTCAGAAATACCAAAGGAACATAGGAGTTTGTCGCTAGGTATTTGACCAAATAGGAGCGTCCAGTTCCTATAGAACCTATCACTAAAATACCCCTAGAGGGGGATAGGGCTAAGCGGAGCGAAAAGGGTTTTTCATGAGACGGGAAATG